TAGGACATCCTATCTTTAGAGACAAAGAGGGGCGTGAACTTTTTGTACGTCGTATGCCTACTTTTTTTGAAACATTTCCGGTTGTTTTGGTAGATGGAGACGGAATTGTTAGAGCTGATGTTCCTTTTCGAAGGGCAGAATCGAAGTATAGTGTCGAACAAGTAGGTGTTACTGTTGAATTCTATGGTGGCGAACTCAATGGAATCAGTTATAGTGATCCTGCTACTGTGAAAAAATATGCTAGACGTGCTCAATTGGGTGAAATTTTTGAATTAGATCGTGCTACTTTAAAATCAGATGGTGTTTTTCGTAGCAGTCCAAGGGGTTGGTTTACTTTTGGACATGCTTCGTTTGCTCTGCTCTTCTTTTTCGGGCACATTTGGCATGGTGCTAGAACCTTGTTCAGAGATGTTTTTGCTGGTATCGATCCAGATTTGGATGCTCAAGTAGAATTTGGAGCATTCCAAAAACTTGGAGATCCAAGCACAAAAAGACAGGCAGTCTGATAGAAAGAACATTCGTTTGTTCCTTTTCGATTCGACTTTTTTTTTGTTATGATATTGATTTGATATAGGGAACTGAATAAATTTTGATTTGAATCATTGCCTTTTGTTTTACTCTTGTTCTTTCTTTTTCTTTATCCAGGAGATAATCCCCCCAAAACAGGTATGAAAGCTATAATTGTAAACCACGATCAAATCTATCTATGGAAGCATTGGTTTATACATTCCTCTTAGTTTCGACTTTAGGAATCATTTTTTTCGCTATCTTTTTTCGAGAACCCCCTATCGTTCCAACTAAAAAGGTGAAATGATTTTTCATTATCTCTATTGAAGCAATGAGCCTCCAATATCGTAATATTGGGGGCTCATTACTTCAACTAGTCCCCATGTTCTTCGAATGGATCTCGTAGTTGTTGAGAGGGTTGCCCAAAAGCAGTATATAAGGCATACCCAGTAAAACTTACAATTAAACCAGATATAGAGATGGCAATTAGGGTTGCTGTTTCCATTATTATATAATATCAAGACCAAAAAGGATCTAGATCTATAGGGTAAGATCCTTTATTTACAGCGGAATGGTATACAAAGTCAACAGATCTCAATGAATAAAAAGTAGGATTTATGGCTACACAAACCGTTGAGGGTAGTTCTAGATCTGGTCCAAGACGAACTGTTGTAGGGGATTTATTGAAACCATTGAATTCAGAATATGGTAAAGTAGCTCCGGGATGGGGAACTACTCCTTTGATGGGTGTTGCAATGGCTCTATTTGCGGTATTTCTCTCTATTATTTTAGAGATTTATAATTCGTCCATTTTACTGGACCAAATTGTTAAGAATTAGATTCACAAGAACGGACTAACTAGTTTTTTTTTTGAAGAGAAAGTAAAGTTTTGCATTTAAGTCTTTGATTTTTAGACCATTCGATTTTGAGTTGGTAGTTCGACCGTGAAACTTCTTTGTTTCTTTATTTCCGGAATATGAGTGTGTGACTTGTTATAAAAGATCCTATTGATAATACAGAATATAAAATAGATCCGTCATCTTGATAGAGATGGCTTTACCCCGTCAGATATTTATTCTAGTATCTGGAACACGGAATATAGAAAATAGATTCTGAAGTATTAGAACTATGATTCATACTTAATATTTCTATTTAAACCTCGCAACCGGACAAAAAAAATTTAAAGAATTAGAAGAAGAAATTTAGAAAAATAAATTCAACGATTTTTATTCTTTAAAACTGCCCCTGCTTATATTTATTTTGATCAAAGGGGAAAAGTTTCTTTGTATTTTTTTCATTATATCTATTCACTGTAAGTGAATAAGTGATGATCCAGCAGTTCTTACTCAGGGAATTTTTGGACTTCTATTAAAGGTTTTTTTGCAAATCATCGTGGTTCTGGTATGAATCTGAGGTTTTTGAATTGATTCATAGGGTCTTAACAAGAAAATTCCTATCAATAATAATAAAAAAACAAGAATAAAATAAAATCGCATTACATACACAAAAAAAAAAAATCAAGTAAATAATAGAATATTCAAGAGGCCTGGAAGGATCAAGAGAAAAGACGAGTGAGCCGACTTGATATTTTGGCATTATAACTAAAAAGAATAGCTTTCGGATTTCTATTTTTTTCTTATCTTCAAAGAAGATTGGAATATTAGGATTAAGTTAAGAAGTTTAAAACTTACACATATCCTTTTTAAAAATAACCAGTATTTTAGTATTTTTGTTTGAGCCGTATGAGATGAAATTCTCATATACGGTTCTCAGGGGGGTCCCTTGGTTTACCTATCTCAATAAAGTCTATGATTGGTTCGAAGAACGTCTTGAGATTCAGGCGATTGCCGATGATATAACTAGTAAATACGTTCCTCCTCATGTCAATATATTTTATTGTTTAGGAGGAATTACACTTACTTGTTTTTTAGTCCAAGTAGCCACAGGGTTTGCTATGACTTTTTATTATCGTCCGACGGTTACAGAGGCTTTT